TTTAGAACAACAAGAAGGAGAAAATGAAGAGAGCGTAGGAGAAGATCATGGGATTCGTTCACGAAAAGCCAAACGTGTAGTAATCTTTACTGATAATCAACAAAATACAGATAGTGATAATAATACCAAAGACAGAACTAATCCTGATCAAGCTGACGAAGTGGCTTTAATACGTTATTCACAACAATCGGACTTTCGTCGAAACATAATAAAGGGTTCAATGCGAAACCAACGACGTAAAACAGTTATTTGGAAACTGTTTCAAGCAAATATGCATTCTCCTCTTTTTTTGGACAGGCTGGACAATTCTCTTTTTTTTTCTTTTGATATTTCTGAACTGATGAAAATAATATTTCGAAATTGGATGTGTAAAAACAAAGAATTCACGATTTCCGATTCTACTTATAACGGGGAAAAAACAAACAAAAATGAGAAAAAAGAAAAGGACAAAAGAGACGAAGACAAAAGAGAAGAAAAAACCCAAATAGAAATAGCTGAAGCTTGGGATAGCATTGTGTTCGCTCAAGTAATAAGAGGTTGTGTTTTAGTAACTCAATCACTTCTTCGAAAATATATTCTATTACCTTCATTAATAATAGTTAAAAATATGATTCGTATGCTATTTTTTCAAATTCCTGAATGGTCCGAGGATTTAACGGATTGGAATAGAGAAATGCATGTTAAATGCACCTATAATGGAGTTCAATTATCAGAAAAAGAATTCCCGAAAAACTGGTTAACAGACGGTATTCAAATAAAAATCCTATTTCCTTTTCGTTTAAAACCTTGGCACAGATCGAAGTCAAAATCCTCTCATATTCTTAACGATGTAAGGAAAAGGAAAAATCAAAAAAACGATTTTAGTTTTTTAACAGTTTGGGGAATGGAAACCGAACGGCCCTTTGGTTCTCCTCGAAAACGATTTTCCCTTTTTGACCCGATTTTTAAAAAACTCGAAAAAAAAATTAGAAAGTTGAAAAAGAATTTTTTTTTAGTTATAAAAACTTTAAACGAAAAAAGGAAAGTTTTTTTCAATTTATCCAAAGAAAAAAAAACTTGGTTCATCCAAAACCTTCTATTTCTAAAAGAAATAATAAACAAATTTTTTAAATCAAAAAGAAACCTAATTTTCTTATTTTGGTTTAGAGAAGTCTATGAATTAAATGAAACTAAAAAAGAAACGGAGTCGATAATCAATAATCGGACAATTCAAAAATCGTCTCCAAAAATTAAATTTATAGATTGGACAAATTATTCACTGACAGAAAAAAAAATGAAAGATATGACGGCTAGAACAAACGCAATCTTAAATCAAATAGACAAAATTACAAAAGAAAAGACAAAAAAAATTATAAGCTCCGAAATGAATATTCGCCCTAACAAAATAAACTATAATGCTAAAAGATTACAATCATCAAAAAAAAATTTACAAATATTAAAAAAAAGAAATGCTCGCTTGATTCGTAAATCCTATTTTTTTATAAGAATTTTGATTGAAAGGCTATACATAGATATCTTTATAGTTATCATTAATATTCCGAGAATCAATGCACAACTTTTTCTTCAATCAACAAGGAAAATTATTCCTAAATACATTTACAATAACAAAGAAAATCATAAAAGAATTGATAAAACAAATCGAAATCGAATTCACTTTATTTCGATTATAAAAAAGTCACATAATAAAAGGAATATTAGTCTTATAAATAATAATAATAAAAACAATTCCAAAATTTCTTCTGACAGATCCTCCTTGTCACAAGCATATGTATTTTATAAATTATCACAAATCCAAATTATTAATTTATATAAGTTAAAATCTGTCCTTCAATATCACGGAACATCCCTATTTCTTAAGACTGAAATAAAAGATTATTTTTGGGACCAAGGGCTATTTCATCCCGAATTAAAAAAGAAAATTTTTCTAAATTCTGCAATGAGTCAATGGAAAAAATGGTTAAGGAGTCCTTATCAATATAAATATAATTTTTATCAGATTAGACGATATAGATTAATATGGCAAACTCAAATTAATCAAGGCTGTATGGTTCAAAAAAAATCTTTACCAAAATGGAATTTATATGAAAAAGACCAATTCAAATCATTAATTCAGTACAAAAAACAAAATAATTTTGAAGCAGACCTATTATCAAAGCAAAAAGAAAAAGAGAATTTGAAAAAAAACTTTCGATATAATCTTTTATCATATAAATATATTAATCATCATGATCAGAAAGACTCATATATTTATAGATCCCTATTAAAAGGAAATAAAAAGATTTCTTATAATTACAACCCAAATACAAACAAATTTTTGGATATGTTAGGTAGTATTCTTATCAATAATTATCTAACAGAGGATGATATTATCGATATGGAGAAAACCCCAGCTAGAAAATATTTTGATTGGAGAATTCTTAATTTTTGTCTTAGAAAGAAAGTCCATTTTGCGTACTGGATCGATACTGGAACCAAACATAAAAAAAATAATAAAACGGACCCTAATAAATATCAAATGACCGATAAAATTGATAAGAAAAATCATTTTTTTCGTAGGTTTCGCAAAGATCAAGAAACTAATTCATCTAAAAAAAAAAAAAATCTTTTTGATTGGATGGGAATGAATGACGAAATATTAAACGATCCTATATCCAATTTAGAACTTTGGTTCTTTCAAAAATTTGTCATATTGTACAAAATATATAAGATAAAACCCTGGGCAATACCAATCCAATTACTTCTTTTCAATTTTAATAGAAATGACAATATTAGTGAAAATCAAAAAATCAACAACAAGAAAAATGTCAATCTTTTTATATCTCTTGAAAAAAAATCTATTAATTTTGAAAATAGAACGCATGAGGAAAACGAATCGGAGGACCGAGCGGATCTTCGATCAGTTTTCGCCAATCAAGAAAAAGATATTGAAGAAGATTATGTGGAATCGGACAGGAAAAAACGTAGAAAGAAAAAACAATACAAAAGTAATACGGAAGCGGAGCTCGATTTCTTCCTAAAAAGGTATTTATGTTTTCAATTAAGATGGGATGATTCTTTAAATCAAAAAATAATCAATAATATCAAAGTATATTGTCTCCTGCTTAGACTGACAAATCCACGAGAAATTATTATATCCTCTATTAAAAGGGAAGAAATAAGTCTGGATATTCTGATGATTCAGAAGGATTTAACGCTGACCGAATTGATGAAAAAAGGACTATTGATTATCGAACCGTTGCGTCTGTCGGTAAAAAATGATGGACAATTTATTATGTACCAAATTCTAGGTATTTTATTGGTTCATAAGAGCAAAGAACAAATTAAGCAAAAATACAGGGAAAAGAGCTATGCTGATAAAAAGAATTCTACCAAATTTATTGAAAGACATCAAAATCGAATTCGAAATAGAGACAAAAATAATTATGATTTACTTGTTCCTGAAAACATTTTATCGCCGAAACGGCGTAGAGAATTAAGAATTCTAATTTCTTTCACTTCACAACCAAAAAATAGAAATAATATTCATATAAACAGATACATTTTGAATGATAGTAACATAAAACACCGTAGCTACGGGTTTGATAAAAGCAAAGATTGTGATAGATATAAAAATAGCCTACTAAGTAAATTTAAACTTTTTCTTTGGCCCAATTATCGATTAGAAGATTTAGCTTGTATGAATCGATATTGGTTTGATACTAACAACGCCAGCCGATTCGGTATGGTAAGGATACATATATATCCACAATTAAAAATTCGGTAAGGGTGCATTTTTGATGTATATATCATAACGTTCTGATCTAATATAAGAAAAGAGAGAAGTGGACACATGTATTTTTTACATTCCCTATTCTGGTCTGATATATGTACGTATCAAGTCGATTTTAAAATTCATTAATTCATTTTTTTTTTTAGGTATAAATTTTTCGCTTTTGTAAGAAAAGAAATATACTATCTTTTTTTCTCTCTAGTCGAATAAAAGAAAATTGGATTTATTAATAATAAATTTGATTTAACAAAAGCAGGAATTACTAATGAAGTAAAGATTATTGTGTATATAAAATTTATATACACTGAAATTATTATATTATTTAGCTATTAATATATTCTATATTCCTATTCTATATTCCATTTTAATTACATTTTCCATTCTTTTTATTATTACTGATCAAGAAAAATATCTTCATTTAATATTTAATAATTTAATATTTAATAAAAGAGGGGCTTTCATTTTATGGTAAAAAATTCATTCATCCCAGTTATTTCACAAGAATTAAAAGAAGAAAACAAAGGATCTATTGAATTTCAAATACTAAGTTTCACTAATAAGATACAAAGACTTACCTCACATTTGGAATTGCATAGAAAAGACTATTTATCTCAGAGGGGTTTACGAAAAATTCTAGGAAAACGACAACGACTGCTATCTTATTTTGCAAAGAAGAATAGAGTACGTTACAAAGAATTAATTAATCGGTTGGATATTCGGGAATCAAAAACTAAAAACTAGTTAATTTTTTTTTATTTAATTATTTGATTTATTAGATCTTGGATTTTGATGAACTTTTTTTTTTTCGTTTTCATTAATTCATGGAAAAATGAATCGAGGAAACCTCTATGAATGTACCAACTACAAGAAAAGATCTTATGATAGTCAACATGGGTCCCCACCACCCATCAATGCATGGTGTTCTTCGACTTATCCTTACTCTAGACGGTGAAAATGTTATTGACTGTGAGCCAATATTAGGTTATTTACACAGAGGAATGGAAAAAATTGCGGAAAACCGAACAATTATACAGTATTTGCCTTATGTAACACGTTGGGATTATTTAGCTACTATGTTCACAGAAGCAATAACAATAAATGGTCCAGAGCATTTAGGAAATATTCAGGTACCTAAAAGAGCTAGCTATATCAGAGTAATTATGTTGGAGTTGAGTCGTATAGCTTCTCATCTATTATGGCTTGGACCTTTTATGGCGGATATCGGTGCACAAACTCCGTTCTTCTATATTTTTAGAGAAAGAGAATTAGTATATGATTTATTCGAAGCTGCCACTGGGATGAGAATGATGCATAATTATTTTCGTATCGGGGGGGTAGGGGCTGATTTACCTCACGGATGGATAGATAAATGTTTGGATTTTTGCGATTATTTTTTACAAAAAGTTGCTGAATATCAAAAACTTATTACGCGAAATCCTATTTTTTTAGAACGAGTTGAGGGAATAGGTATTGTTGCTGCAGAGGAAGCAATCAATTGGGGTTTATCAGGACCAATGCTACGAGCTTCTGGAATACAATGGGATCTCCGTAAGGTTGATCATTATGAGTCTTACGAAGAATTTGATTGGGAAGTCCAGTGGCAAAAGGAAGGAGATTCGCTGGCTCGTTATTTAGTCCGAATTGGTGAAATGACAGAATCCATAAAAATTATTCAACAGGCTTTGGAAGGAATTCCAGGGGGACCCTACGAAAATCTAGAAGTTAGATGTTTTGATAACGAAAAGGGTCCAGAATGGAATGATTTTGAATATCGATTCATTAGTAAAAAAACTTCTCCTACTTTTGAATTGCCGAAACAAGAACTTTATGTAAGAGTCGAAGCCCCAAAGGGAGAATTGGGCATTTTTTTGATCGGGGATCAGAGCAGTTTTCCGTGGAGATGGAAAATTCGCCCACCGGGTTTTATCAATTTGCAAATTCTCCCTCAACTAGTTAAAAGAATGAAATTGGCGGATATTATGACAATACTAGGTAGTATAGATATCATTATGGGAGAAGTTGATCGTTGAAATGATAATTGATACACCGGAAGTCATTAATACGAGAGAAGTACAAGCTATCAACTCTTTTTCCAGATTAGACTCCATCAACGAGATCTATGAAATTATATGGATGCTTGTTCCTATTTTGACTCTTGTACTGGTAATCACACTAGGCATACTAGTAATTGTGTGGTTAGAAAGAGAAATATCTGCAGGAATACAACAACGTATTGGACCTGAATATGCCGGTCCTTTTGGAGTTCTTCAAGCGTTAGCCGATGGAACAAAATTACTTTTCAAAGAGAATCTTTTTCCCTCAAGGGGGGATACTCGGTTATTCAGTATCGGGCCATCTATAGCAGTCATATCAACTTTATTAAGCTATGCAGTAATTCCTTTTGGATATCATTTTGTTTTAGCTGATCTAAAAATTGGTGTTTTTTTATGGATTGCCATTTCAAGCATTGTTCCCATCGGTCTTCTTATGTCAGGTTATGGATCAAATAATAAATATTCTTTTGTAGGTGGTCTTCGAGCTACTGCTCAATCTATTAGTTATGAAATACCCTTAACTCTCTGCGTATTATCCATATCTCTACGTGCGATTCGTTGAAAGATAAACTTTTTTGTAAGAAAATTTAAGAACAGAAAAAGGCAAAATGAAATGAATTGACTATATTTCCTTTTTTTTTGGTTCATGAACGAAATTGGATAGTTATATGAGTGAAATAAAACAGCTTGAACTTTTGGCGTAAAAAATGGAGACTCATTTCCTATGTACAAGAGTAAAGCAAAACTAAACTAAACATAATAAGACGAAAGCGGTTGCCCCAAGATTGGTTGATTATTCATCCTGGCTTGAAGCGGGCTCAAGATCAACTTTATTGAGTTTTCACTATCATTTATCTGTATTACCATAATGCTAACTAGCTAGTAATTGAGCAAAAATAAGTGGATGGTTAGGAACACCAAGATACACAAAGGATTGGTAATAGAGATTTTCAAAATTATAAAAAAAGAATAGAAAGATATTTCGACAAAGATATTTCAACATAATAATATAAAAAGAATATTAATTGGGGCTTTTAATTCGTAGAAATGATTAGGCAGTACTCCCCATAACATAATTCCGATTCAGAGTATCCTCCCGCCCACTGATTAAAGAAATGACTATCAGGAACGAAATAATCCTTTGCTTTCTTTTTTTTTATTATTTTCATTTTTTGACCCCTCCCCCTTTTCAGAAAGAAGAATAGGAGCGAAACAAAGAATATAATACGTTTACAATAGAAAAAAGAGATCCTTTTTCCTTTTTATTTATTTGATTTTTCCTATATCCATATTTATGTTTATGGAAATCAAATTCGTATCATAATGCATAAACTAAGGAAATGTCTAATTCTTTTTCGTAATCAAAAAAGAAAAAAGAGAGGGTGAAATAGCTATTGCTATTTCTACAAGGAATATTTTATTGAATATTTTATTGAAGTATAAGTTATTACCCAAAAAAGAAAAATTTCAATTCTTAAAGGATGAGATCAATTCAGAAGTACTTTTTTATTTTTAGTATTCTAACAGATAGAATTGCATTGGTCGAATTAGGGAACGTTCGATCCATTTTTATCGTATTTATCTGCTAAATCCGATAAATATATGTATTAAAATAAATAATACGACCCGGTCCTTAGATTTATTTATGGCCTTAGAGGAGCCGTATGAGGTGAGAATCTCATGTACGGTTCTGTAATAGCGATTGGAACAGTGATGTTATCATCGACTATGATTATCTAACAGTTCAAGTACAGTTGATATAGTTGAGGCGCAATCAAAATATGGTTTGTGGGGATGGAACTTGTGGCGCCAACCTATAGGGTTTATCATTTTTTTAATTTCGTCCCTGGCAGAATGTGAAAGATTACCCTTTGATTTACCAGAAGCAGAAGAAGAATTAGTAGCAGGGTATCAAACCGAATATTCGGGTATCAAATTTGGTTTATTTTATATTGCTTCCTATCTAAACTTATTAGTTTCGTCATTATTTGTAACAGTTCTTTACTTTGGAGGTTGGAATATGTCTATTCCCGCCATTTCCCTTCCAGACTTTTTTGAAATAAATAACGTCGGTGGAGTCTTCGGGGTAACAATTGGTATCTTTATTACATTGGTTAAAACTTATTTGTTCTTGTTCATTTCGATCACAACAAGATGGACTTTGCCTCGACTAAGAATGGACCAATTATTAAATCTTGGTTGGAAATTTCTTTTACCTATTTCTCTCGGAAATTTATTATTAACAACTTCTTCCCAACTCCTTTCACTATAAAGAAATGGTTTTCTATATTCTGTCTTGTCTCAAACAAAACAAGAGAAATAAATAAACATAAGATTATTCATAGATATTCACTATATGTTCTCCCTAGTAACTGGGTTCATGAATTATGGTCAACAAACCATACGAGCCGCTAGGTACATTGGCCAAAGTTTCATGATTACCTTATCCCACATAAATCGTTTGCCCGTAACTATTCAATATCCTTATGAAAAATTAATCACATCTGAACGTTTTCGTGGTCGAATCCATTTTGAATTTGATAAATGCATTGCTTGTGAAGTATGTGTTCGCGTATGTCCTATTGATCTACCTCTTATTGATTGGAAATTGGAAACCGATATTCGAAAGAAGCGATTGCTTAATTATAGTATTGATTTTGGAATCTGTATATTTTGTGGTAACTGTGTTGAGTATTGCCCAACAAATTGTTTATCAATGACTGAAGAATATGAACTTTCTACTTATGATCGTCACGAATTGAATTATAATCAAATTGCTTTAGGGCGTTTACCAATGTCAATAATTGACGATTATACAATTCGAACAATTTTGAATTCATCTCATCAAAACAAAACGCGAAATCTCCTTTGATTAAAGATTAATTAAAGAACAATTTCCAATTCATAAACTAAGATTCCATTTTGACCGAAAAAGGGGGGAATTCTTTTTTAATTTTGTGTATTCAATAACTACAAAACTCAACCAGTTATTTGATTGGTTGGTGAGAACCGCAGCATGGCTAAATTTGGATTGAAAATCTAGTAATATATCCCGAGTTCTATCCATAGTTATTTCAAAATTTCTATTTTTCATTTCTATTTATATCTATTTATATAGAATAATTTCTAATCATTACCCTTTTTGAGAAAGAATAAGATAAGTTTAATAGTTGTACCTACAATAATTTCCAACCCTTAGGGTTTAATTCAATTATCACCCTATTCTAAAAAAATCTAAAAAAGGGCTTTTCCCGGTGAGGTCAATAAGGTCATGAAAAAACAATTTTATTTTTTATCTTTTATTTTACGTACAATGGATTTGCCTGGACCAATACATGATTTTCTTTTAGTTTTTCTGGGATTAGGTCTTATATTAGGAAGTCTAGGAGTGGTATTACTTACCAACCCAATTTATTCTGCCTTTTCGTTGGGATTGGTTCTCGTTTGTATATCCTTATTCTATATTTTATCAAATTCTCATTTTGTAGCTGCCGCGCAGCTACTTATTTATGTGGGAGCTATAAACGTTTTAATTCTATTTGCTGTGATGTTCATGAATACTTCAGAATATTACAAAGATTTTAATATTTTGACCGTTGGGAATGGGTTTACTTCCTTAATTTGTACAAGTATTTTTGTTTCACTAATTACTATTATTCCAGATACGTCATGGTACGGGGTTATTTGGACTACAAGAAAAAACCAGATTATAGAGCAGGATTGGATAAGTAATAGTCAACAAATTGGAATTCATTTATCAACCGATTTTTTCCTTCCATTTGAATTCATTTCAATAATTCTTTTAGTTGCTTTGATAGGTGCTATTGCTGTGGCTCATCAATAATAAATCTTTGGAATTAACAATTGAAATCCAAATTCAACTTGTTTGTTGCTCGATCTTATTACATTCATTTGACTTTAATTCTATTTGAATTTGAGGATTATTCATGTAGAGATTTGTTTATTCGATTTATTTCAATATGAATAAGAATTCAATATCAACATATTGGATTGACTAGAATAAGAATTTCATAAACCAAGTACACAAGAAATAAATAGATTGGTAATAAATCGAAATTGATAAGGAGTTGACCGATGATGCGGGAATATGTACTTGTTTTGAGTGTCTATTTATTTTCTATCGGTATTTATGGATTGATTACGAGTCGAAATATGGTTCGAGCTCTTATGTGTCTTGAACTTATACTGAATGCGGTTAATATAAATTTTGTAACATTTTCTGATTTTTTTGATAGTCGCCAATTAAAAGGAAATATTTTCTCAATTTTTATTATAGCTATCGCGGCCGCTGAAGCCGCTATTGGATTGGCTATTGTTTCGTCAATTTATCGTAATAGAAAATCAACTCGTATCAATCAATCCAATTTGTTGAATAAGTAGTATTAATCATATAAAATAGAATAGAAAATAGAAATTTCTATATAAATACATATAAATAATATTTATATATATAATATTAGAATATTTATATATAGAATATTTATATATAAAATATATATAAATAGAACCTTTCTATTAATCAAATTGAATTGGTATATATGATACGGATACGGAACCAATCAGATCATGTTTGCGAAAAACGAATAAATTAAATTAAAGCATCTTGGTTATATCTCCCGAGTCGATCCGGAATTGAATAGCACAAGTCTGGTAAATCATTGATTCATCTGGTATTCACATATATGATTCATTGTAGAAATTTACTAGATCGAAAAAGTATAAAGTTAAAAAAAAAATTCTAAATCCAATGTCACATTCAGTAAAGATTTATGATACATGTATAGGTTGTACTCAATGTGTCCGCGCCTGCCCCACAGATGTATTAGAAATGATACCTTGGGACGGGTGTAAGGCTAAGCAAATTGCCTCTGCTCCAAGAACAGAAGATTGTGTTGGCTGTAAGAGATGTGAATCCGCCTGTCCAACAGATTTTTTAAGTGTTCGAGTTTATTTATGGCATGAAACAACTAGAAGCATGGGTCTAGCTTATTGATACTTTCCAGAAAATACCACTTGAATACATTTGATTTTTTGTTTACCGACAAAAACCCTTAATCAAAAAAATTATCTTTTTTTGATTAAGGGTTTTTCTGGTCCAAGTTATCTTGTTTTTACCATGAAGTCTTTTCCTTGGTTAACAATGTTTGTAGTTTTACCAATATCCGCAGGTTCCTTAATTTTTTTTCTCCCACATAGAGGAAATAAGGTAATTAGGTGGTATACTATTTTTATATGTATAGTAGAATTACTTTTAATGACTTATACATTCTCTTATTATTTTGAATTGGACGATCCATTAACCCAATTAATAGAAAATTATAAATGGATCCATTTTTTTGATTTTTACTGGAGATTGGGAATAGATGGACTTTCTCTCGGACCTATTTTACTGACAGGGTTTATCACTACTTTAGCTATTTTAGCGGCTCGGCCAGTTACTCGGGATTCCCGATTATTCCATTTTTTAATGTTAGCAATGTATAGTGGTCAAATAGGATTATTTTCTTCTCAAGATCTTTTACTTTTTTTCATCATGTGGGAATTAGAATTAATTCCCGTTTATCTGCTTGTAGCCATGTGGGGAGGAAAGAAACGTCTCTATTCAGCTACAAAGTTTATTTTGTATACTGCGGGAAGTTCTGTTTTTTTATTAATGGGGGCTTTAGGTATCGCTTTATACGGTACCAAGGAACCAACATTTAATTTTGAAACATTAGCCAATCAATCATATCCCATGGCTCTGGAAATAATATTCTATATTGGATTTCTTATTGCGTTTGCTGTCAAGTCACCGATTATACCCTTACATACATGGTTACCAGACACCCACGGAGAAGCACATTACAGTACTTGTATGCTTCTAGCCGGAATCTTATTAAAAATGGGAGCATACGGGTTGGTTCGAATCAATATGGAATTACTACCCCATGCTCATTCGATATTTTCGCCCTGGTTGATAATAGTGGGCGCAATACAAATAATCTATGCAGCTTTAACATCTCTTGGTCAGCGAAATTTAAAAAAAAGAATAGCCTATTCGTCTGTATCTCATATGGGTTTCATAATTATCGGAATTTGCTCTCTAAGCGAGATGGGACTCAATGGAGTCATTTTACAAATAATATCACATGGATTTATTGGCGCTGCACTTTTTTTCTTGGCGGGAACGAGTTATGATAGAATACGTCTTCTTTATCTCGACGAAATGGGCGGAATGGCTGCCCCAATGCCAAAAATATTCACGTTATTCAGTATCTTATCGCTAGCGTCTCTTGCATTACCGGGCATGAGCGGTTTTTTTGCTGAATTGATAGTATTTTTTGGAATAATTACTGACCAAAAATATCTTTTAATGCCAAAAATACTAATTACTTTTGTACTGGCGGTTGGAATCGTCCTAACTCCTATTTATTTATTATCTATGTTACGCCAGATGTTCTATGGATACAAGCTGTTTAATGCCCAAAATTCTTATTTTTTTGATTCTGGACCACGAGAGTTATTTGTTTCGATCGCTATCCTTCTTCCTGTAATAGGTATTGGTATTTATCCGGATTGCGTTTTCTCATTATCAGTTGACAAGGTTGAGGCTATTCTATTTCCGTTTTTTTATAGGTAGTTTTTCGAAATAAAACAGAAAATGAAAAAGGAATCCTATTCTTTTTTAAAAATGAAAACTTTAACAATAAAAAAAATCTCTTTTTTTTTTTCCTTTTCATTTAAATTTAAGTTAAAAAAAAATCAATTCTACACCCCTTTATGCCTTTGCCCCCTTTTGAGAATTTTTTGAATCAAGTAATGTAGTGATTCAAAAAGTTCTCAAAGAATTACCTAAAACTTCTTGTATATGTTGTCCCCCTTGTATATGTTGTCCTATAGTTATATGCGACAGATCCCTTCATCAATTTGATGTTAATGTAAATGAACCATAACTATGTAGTCCAAGTCCTAATAGATTAACTCCAAAATAGCAGATCCAAATTATAAGAAAGCCCATAGAAGCAACAATTGCAGAATTTAAACCCTCATCAGAATTTTTATTTGTTCGAATATGGAAATAAATCACGAATATGGCCCAAGTAATAAAAGCCCAAGTTTCTTTTGGGTCCCAATTCCAATATGATCCCCAGGCTTCATTAGCCCAGACCGCTCCCGAAAGAATACCTATGGTCAAAAAAATGAACCCTATACTAATAATACGATAACCCCACTGATCTAATTGTTGAATCAATTGAGACCTGTAATAATTTCTAGAAGAAAGAAAGGAAGTATTTTTAAAAACATTATTTTTTTTCGTCATGTATTGGCTCTTACCAAAGGAAAATGAACTAGATAATAAATTATTACTTTTAGCACTATCCAAAGTTCTTATGATTTTATAAAATGTAATTACTAGAAGGGCTACTGATAATAATGATCCACATAAAAGAGCTGCATAGCCCAATACCATCATACTTACGTGCATCATTAACCATCGGGATTGGAGAGCAGGTACTAAGACTTCAGATCGATGCAGGTTAGTTAAAAAACCCGAAGTAGCAAACGCTTGGGTAAAAAAAATACTTGGGGCAATTATTATGTTTAAATAATTTTTTTTTTTTTTCAAATATGGAACCATATGAATAATTGCAAAACCCCATGAAAGAAAGATTAATGATTCATATAAGTCACTTAATGGTAAATGTCCCGAATAACTCCAACGAGTAACTAATAATCCTGTTATACAGAAAAAAGCAGTTCTCATGCCCTTTTTTGACGAAGCATAAAGTCCTACAAATTCGTCGACTAATAAGGCCATTAAATGAATTAGAATTCCAATTGAAACAACCGAAAAAGAAATATGAGTTAATATGTGTTCTAAAGTCAAAAATATCATAAAAATCCTTAACAAATTAACAAAAGGGTAGGATTCTTTAATTATACATTATACATACTTTAATTATACATTATACATAATTGAAATCATGAATTGAATTCATTATCATTATAGGGCGTATTGTATCCTCTTGAAAAGGAAATGAAAAGATAAGACATTATCTTATGCCGCCACTCGGACTCGAACCGAGATGCTCTAGCACTGCTTCCTAAGAGCAGCGTGTCTACCGATTTCACCATAGCGGCTTGCTCAAAATCATAATAACCAATTTTGATTCAATCGTCGAGCTTTAATTTTAGTAGCGTAGCTCCAATATTTTTTTTTTTTTTTATTTTTTATTTCGAAAACATAAAAATTAATGAATCAAAGCATCAATTATTTCAATTAAATAATTGAAATAATTGATGCTTTGGGTATTTTCATAATAATCTTTATTATTATTTAATGTGTCAATTTTGATTAACTTAACAATGTTGTTTTTTTGTAGTTTCGACTCTTATACTCTTATACAACGAAACCCTTGTAAATAATATAATTCTTATTGCAGTCTATGACTAGGGCTAAAAAAAAAATAGAATTTTTTTTTTATGGATTACAATTTTAGATTTATGAAACTATTTTATTTAATAATCCTTAGTATTTCAGGGCTTAAAGAATTTGTGTTAAGATTGAATTTAACAATTTAATTAGGTATTGAGTTGGGCATATCATATAACAAAAAAATTTCGTGATTTTTTTTTAATATTGTCGAATTTTTAATATATATCTTGAGATCCATCTTCCAGTCCAAATATATAGTGTAAAAAAAATCATTCAAAGATAACCTCTTATATACATATCTATCTAAACTAAATATGCAATATGCAAATTTTATTAATTGGATAGAAAGGGGAGCTTATTAGTTATTTAAAATAATATTTTTAAGGAGGGTGACTTAAAAATTAATAATTTTTGTTTTTAACGATTAGTTTTTTTTTACTAATGATTTTAGATCGGCTCTTTTTTATTCATCTATTCAAAAACTTATTAAAAACTTATTAATATTTCGTATTATTGTGACAAAGGGCTGGATGGGGAAAATAAGAATCCCCATCCCGGAAATGAGAAAATTTGCTAAAAATCAAAAAGACGAACTTTGTGTCTTCTTTTTTTTTTTGCAAACAAAAACAAAAAGTACCCCTTTTTAGAATTCAATAGCCAAATTAGATTCCACATATCCATAGGATAAGGAGGGAAAAGGGTCAATTTTGTATTGATTATCTCAATAAAGGCTGGAAATTATATAAAATTATATAGAAATTATATAATTCAATTTCTATTTATTCTATTTATTTATTTTCTATTCTTTATAGTTATATATTTATTTATTTTCTATTCAAAGTATATGTATATCATATTCTGTATATATTGTATAGAATATTGTATAGAATATTATATCGATGTATATATTCGTTATGTATATATTCGTATATATTTTTTATTTTAAATGCTAAATCAAATTTAAATGCTAAATAAAATTCAATCTTTTTCCGATGTCAAGCCGAGTTAGATTATTCCGATGTTTGATTTTTTATTTGTTGCACAAAAAAACTTTTTGAATTACCTGTAGAAAGAGATTTTGCTAACGAAAAAGCTTTCAACGCGGTCCAATATCCCCTTCTTTTCCAAATATTTTTTCGAATACGCTTTTTTGAAATAGAAGTACGTTTTTTTGGAACTGCCATTCAACATTAAAGAGATTATTTATTTTATTGTTAGAAGTGGATGTGAAAGACATATATTGTCGTATAGTGTTAAAAAAAAAAATTGTTCTTTATTATCTAGTTATTTAGTCGTTAAATTCTATTTGCTTCCTACAAAGCCTAACCATTGCTTTTTATTAGTTCGTAGTTAGATTTCTTCTTTTTTTCGTCATACTGTATTTATATATAGAATAATTTATATATAAAATTTATATAGAATAAAATACATCAAAAACTTTAGTTTTTTATCCCCATGAAAATGTTTTTTTTTTCTTTTTTTTTTTTTCTAGGAATTGGTTAAGCTCGAAGAGAGGGTCTCCCTAATTGAAATTGAATTTATTGAAGTTGAATTTATTGAAGTTGAATTTGAAAATTCAAAATTATTAATCAATTTTTAAAAAATATATGATTTTCTAAAAACCATTTCATGTAAAAGATATTTTATTAATTCTCTTTTTCCTTTTTATTAATTATTTTTTTCCTTTTATCTTATGTAAACGTAAAGCGCCCAATATCATACATAGGATTTGTTATAAACAAAAGAGAAGGCATTAAATCTGGGTCAAAATAAAATACAATCATTAATAATTCTGACTTGAAAAAAAAGTAATAAAAAAAAAGAATTCTTTTTTTTATTATTACTTTTTTATTGAATGTTGAAGAATTTTGGAAAAAGAATTTTTTTTTATCATCTTTATAAAATTAAAATTAAGTACTATTTTTAATTTTAATATAATTCTTTATCCTTTGTATATAAATTCTCTGGATATAAATTTTTGCAATCCACAGCAATAATCGAATTTTAGAGTAAATTTTTTTTTATTAGTGTCTTGTTTCATTAGTATCGTCGTATATTATTTGACCAATTCTAACTTCTTAATTTGAATATGTAAAGTATTTTGAAAAAAATTCAGAATAATTATAAAGAAAAATTTCTATTTAAGGTTTGAATATCATTATTATTAATTATTCTTTTTTTTTTGGCAAATCCGTTCAGTTCAATAAAATTTAAAAATAACAAGAGATAAGAGCCGATGAATCAGAACCAAGAAAGAATTAATCATTAATTAAGTTATGGCACATATATATCAATATTCGTGGATCATACCCTTCGTTACACTTGCAGTTCCTATGTTAATAGGAGTGGGACTTCTACTTTTCTCGGCGGCAACAAAAAAACTTCGTCGTCGGTGGGCGGTTCCGAGTATTTTATTGTTAAGTATAGTGCTTATTTTTTCAACCGATTTGTTTATTCAGCAAATAAATAGTAATTCTATTTATCAATATATATGGTCGTGGACCATCACTAATGATTTTTCTTTAGAATTCGGACACTTGATTGACCCATTGACTTCTATTTTGTTACTATTAATTACTACAGTTGGAATTATGGTTCTTATTTATAGTGATAATTATATGTCTCATGATCAAGGCTATTTGAGATTTTTTGCTTATATGAGTTTTTTCAATACTTCAATGTTGGGATTAGTTACTAGTTCTAATTTGATACAAATTTATATTTTTTGGGAATTGGTTGGAATGTGTTCTTATCTATTAATAGGTTTTTGGTTCACACGACCTATTGCATCGAATGCGTGTCAGAAAGCGTTTGTGACTAATCGTGTAGGAGATTTTGGGTTACTATTAGGAATTTTAGGCCTTTATTGGATAACAGGTAGTTTAGAATTTTGTGATTTGTTCGAAATATTCAATAACTTGACTTATAAGAGTGAGATTCATTTTTTGTTTATTACTTTGTGTGCTTTCTTATTATTTTCGGGGGCAATTGCTAAATCGGCACAATTTCCCCTTCATGTATGGTTACCAGATGCTATGGAGGGACCTACTCCTATTTCAGCTCTGATACACGCTGCTACTATGGTAGCGGCTGGAGTTTTTCTTGTCGCTCGACTTTTTCCTCTTTTCGTAGCCATACCCTACATAATGAATCTAATAGCTTTGATAGGTATAATAACAGTCCTATTAGGAGCTACTTTAGCTCTTGCTCAAAAAGATATTAAGAGAGGTTTAGCCTATT